ATAATTCTTGGTGTAAGGCACGTTAAATTTTGATTTTAAAGGTAATAGGTCAGTCTATTGGAATTAATAAAAGTACCTATAGTACTTGATTCACCCTATCAAGATGACCCTTTAATCAGGCATTTTATCAAAAAAAAATTTTTAACATTTTTGTATAAAGATATAATCACATTTATAAAAAAATTGGGAGCAAGCAACCACAAATCACATCTAATTTTGTGTATCATTTGCTTGCTTGTAAGAGCAAGGCTTTTGTTATATTACATATATTTGTCATCTAAGATAAAGAGAGTTAGAGAAAATGAAGTAAACAGAAAAAAAAATAAAACCCGATTTTTATGGTTTACTCGCGTAAACAACAAGATTTATATTATGTGTATATTATATACATAATAGTTAGCAACGGGAATAAAAATATTTTACATACCTTAGTTCTCTCTAGTTTGTAAAGCAAAAAAAACTAGAGAGAAAAGGATATATTAATATAGTTATAAATATCTGTTTAAAAAGTTCTTTATGTTACTTTTAAAATTCATATATATAGAAGATTAATTTTCAAGTTTTGTCATTTAAAAAAAGATTTTTTATTAGTTCTGGCGAAGCCTGTGCCAGCCGCCGCGGTTATACAGGGGGGACGAAGGAATTCAGTTGAGGTAAAAAATTTTTTGAGAAGTTGGAGGCCATTGGGGTGAAATTTATGGTTGGATTCTGTAAATTGATTTTTAGAAATTTTGATTTATAGACTAGGATTAGATACCCTATTATTAAATATGAAAGATTGGTAGTATTTGTATATATGAAATCTAAAGATTATGGCGGTATCCTAAGCTTTTTAGAGGAACTTATTCTGTAATTGATAAGACACAGACATCTTACTTAGTTTGGTTAGGCAGTTTGTATATCGCTATCATTTAATAATATTGGGTGGTTATTATTAAGATAAGTTATTTTTTAGGATGTTAGGTCAAAATGCAGCATAAGGTTAAGTTTGAAATAGGTTACATTAATTTATATTGGGGAAATTGAAACATTTGTTAGGATTTAATAGTAAATTTGAATTATAATGTTTAATTGAATTAAGCTCTAGAATATGTACATATCGCCCGTCACTCTCAGTGTGAGATAAGTCGTAACAAAGTAAAGGTACCGGAAGGTGTCTTTTAGGGTGAAATCTATTAGGGTATTTCATTTACGATGAAAATGAGTTTTTAACCACTCTAAATAATTTAGAGTTTACTATTTATTTGAGGAAAAGGTTTATTGGGTTAAATTATGTGAGATATTTTGTTGTGGTGATAGTGGAAAGTACTGTGAAGGAAGAGTGAAAAAATGAAAATGAATTTATTTAAAAGTAGATTTTTTGTACCTTTTGTATTAGGGTTTTACTAAAAAGTTTAAAATTTCAAACTTCCCGAAATTCGTTGAGCTATTTATTATTAAGATAGTAATTTCAGATACTTTTAGTAATATTAATAGAAATGAAATTTTAATCGAAATTGAGGATATCTGGTTAAGAAAATAAAATTATACATTTTTCCATGAATTTAATTAAATTTGCTTGGTTATGGGTTTAACTTTTAGGGATAAGCTTGAAAGTGTATCTTACAATATTTTTTAAAAATTAAAGAGGTTTATAATTTACTTGTTTTGTGATAAAAAATTTTTTAAAAAGTTCTTGTAGATTTTTTTATGATTTAAGTAATTAATGATTGAAGGAGAGGATGTTAAAATTAGTATAATTTCTTTTTTTGAAGTTGTTAAAGTAAAAATGGATAAGTGTTAAAAGGGGTATGAATTCGGCAAATGAAATTTATGAATGTTTATCAAAAACATTGTATCTTGTTGGGATAAGATATAAAACCTGCTCAATGTATTATAAATTGCTGTGGTATTGTGACTATACAAAGGTATTGTAATAAGGCTTTAATTGGGTGCTAAGAGAATGGTTTTTCATAGAGTAGCTTTATTCTGTTTTATATTAGAAGTTAGTATAAAGATGAAAAAATCTTTATGAAATTCTGGGACAAGAAGACCCTATGAATTTGTTTAAAATAATAATAAAAATGAAATTTATTATTTTAGTTGGTTGGGGCGATTTTTTAAGATTCTGAATCTTAAAAAAATTTAATAGATCCACTATTAGTGAGGATTTGAATAAAATACTCTAGGGATAACAGCGTAATAATTTTGGATAGTTCATATAGATAAAATAGTTTGCGACCTCGATGTTGGATTAAGATTCTAGTATAATGCAGAAGTTATAAGAGGAAGTTTGCTCAACTTTTAAATTCTTACATGATCTGAGTTCAGACCGGCGTGAGTCAGGTCGGTTTCTATCTAGATAGATATTAAAATTTTTATAGTACGAAAGGAATTAAGGATTGGAAGTTTTTCACAAATTTTAAGCGCTAATTTGGCAGATTAATTGTATCAAATTTAGAATTTGAGTAGGCTACTTAGCAATTAGTAGGGAAATTAAAGTGGCAGAATGAGTATGCGAGGGATTTAAGCTCCCTAAATGAATTTTCCTTTAATAGTGGTTAGTATTATTATATTTATTTTTCTTTTAGTTATGATTTTGTTGAGTGTGGCTTTTTTTACTCTAATAGAGCGTAGGGTGTTGGGGTATGTTCATCTTCGAAAGGGCCCTAATAAAGTGGGAGTTTTTGGAGTTTTTCAGCCTTTTGCGGATGTGGTCAAGTTATTTAGAAAGGAAACTAATTATATGAAATGGATAAATGTGATTTTGTATATATTTATTCCTTTATTATCATTGATCTTGATATTGATATTTTGGGTGATTTTTATGTGAAAATTTTATCAGATTGATTTAGAATTTGGTTTAGTTTATTTTTTGTGTGTTTCTAGTTTGGGAGTTTATGTTATTTTAGGAGGAGGGTGGTCGTCAAATTCGAAATACGCTTTGTTAGGTTCGTTTCGTGGGTTAGCCCAGGTGATTTCATATGAGGTAAGACTGGCCATAATTATAATCGGGTTGGTGCTGCTTAGAGGTAGTTTTAATTTATTTAATGTTGTGTGATTTCAAGAGGGTTATTGGTTGATGTGAGGGTTTATAAATATAGTGATTTTATGAATGACATCTTGTCTTGCTGAGACTAATCGAAGACCTTTTGATTTATCTGAGGGGGAATCGGAGCTAGTTTCTGGGTTTAATATTGAGTATGGGTCATATGGATTTGCAATTTTGTTTATATCAGAGTATGGGAATATTATTTTTATAAGAATGCTTTCTTCTCTTATGTTTTTGGGTGGGTTAGGCTGAATATGTTGTGGTGTAGTTTTTTTAATATATATATATTTATTGGTTCGGGGGACTTTAGTTCGATATCGATATGATAAGTTAATAATATTAGCTTGGAAAGTTATTCTTCCTTCTAGTATTTTGGTGTTATATTTGGTATATATATTAAGGGAGTTGTTTATTTTTTTTGTTTGTGTCAAAATTAGAAAGACAAATAGGCTTCCCTTTTTTATACTTTCAAAGTATACACTTGTATAGTTAAAATGTCATTTAAGTAAAGGTAAAAGTATAAAAAAGGAGAAATATATTATGGTTAAGATTTGACCTTCAATAATGAATGGTGCTTCTACGGGGCAAGCACCAATAAATGTTAGAAGAAGGAAAATGTTGGTGAAGGTTCAAAATAAGAGGGGTTTAATTGGATTTATTGATATAGTTTTGAATTTTGGTGTGGATGTGAGGGGTAGTGTGATAATAATTAAGATTGATATAACTAGGGCGATTACCCCCCCTAATTTATTAGGGATTGAGCGTAGAATTGCGTACGCAAATAAGAAGTATCATTCGGGCTGGATATGAGGGGGGGTAACGAGTGGATTGGCGGGTAGGAAGTTTTCAGGATCCGAGAATATATAGGGTTTAATTAGGATTACTAAGGTTATAATTGATAAAGTTAGGATTACTCCTAGAATATCCTTTAATGAGAAATAGGGATGGAATGGGATTTTATCAATATTTATAGAGGTACCTAGAGGGTTTGAGGATCCTGTCTCATGGAGTAATGAGATATGAATAATAATAAATATAGTTAAGATGAATGGGAAGAGAAAATGAAGTGTAAAGAATCGAGTTAAGGTAGGATTATCAACGGAGAAACCTCCTCAGATTCATTGTGTAATGGAAGGCCCAATGTAAGGGATAGCGGACAAAAGATTAGTGATGACTGTGGCTCCTCAGAATGATATTTGCCCTCATGGAAGAACATAGCCTAGGAAGGCTGTTGCTATTAAGATTAGGATAATGAGGGTGCCTGAGAGTCAAGGGCCTTTAAGTGTGAATGATGAGTAGTATAACCCTCGTCCAATATGTATGTAAATGAAAATAAAGAAGAAAGATGCGGTGTTTGCGTGTGAAGCACGGATTAATCACCCAAAGTTCACATCTCGTGTGATATGGGAGACTCTTGTAAATGCTGTGGTGATATCTCTGGAAAAGTGTATAGCTAAGAAGATTCCGGTTAGAATTTGGATTACAAGGCATATTCTGAGGAGTGATCCAATATTTCATATATATGAAATATTGGATGGTGCGGGGAGATCAATAAGGGTTGAGTTGATGATTTTAATGAGAGTGTGGGATTTACGTATTATCATTAGTTTACCTTAATAGGGGCAAGGCTTGTTTGGATTAGGTTTATAATGACTATTAGAGTTACTAGGAGATAAAATATTATGAAGATTAGTATGATATTATAAAATTTTATAAAAATAAATTCAAGTTTTATTATATTTATAGGAATAAGAATAGGTGTTTTTATATTTGAAATATAAATTAAACTAATAGGAAGAGGGATGAGAAGAAGCTTTTTGAAATTGAATTTTTTGTTGGGGGTAAGACTTGTAATGTAAAGGAAAATTACCAATAATCCTCCTAGTATTAATAAAGTGATGATTAGGGGGAATCAGGAGAGTTTTAGAATGATATATATTAGGAAGATCAGGAGGAGGGTGGTTATAATTATAATTATAATTATTGATACTGGATGAAGGGAGGAGATGAACAAAATTGAGAGGATGATAAGTAATTTGATATCAGAAAGTAGTATAATAAAATATGTGAATTTTGGGGATTTAAGCTGAGGAATCCTTTCTGAAGTTATAAGAATTATCTTTTAAGGTTTACAAGACCTTTGTTTTAAATAAACTATTATAACTAATGATGATGTTTGGTTTAGTTGTGTATTTTTCTGGTTTAGTTAGACTCATGTTTAATCAAAATCATTTTTTGATGATTTTAATATGTTTAGAGTTTATATATTTGGGGGTGTTAATTAATGTAGTTATTTTAATAGGGTATAAAGGGCTTTTTATTGATGTTTTGATGTTTATAATTTTGGTTGTTTGTGAAGCTGGTTTAGGGTTAAGTATTCTTGTTTCAGGGGTTTATTTTTACGGGAGTGATAAATTAAACGTTATAAGTCTACTGAAATGTTAATGATTTTATTGGGTCTTGGTATGATACTTGTTTGTTTTAAATATTTTAGTTTGATTGAGGTTATTACTATGATGTTGATAATGGTACTTTTTAATTTTGTTGTTGTTGATTGGACAACAAGATGATTATATATCGGTAATTTCTTGAGTATTGATTTGATGGGGTTTATGTTAATTGAGTTGAGATTATGGATTGGTATATTAATGTATCTCGCAAGTTTTAATGTAAGGATTTTTAGAGAGGGGTTATTTAGATTTTATATTATATTGATAATGCTATTGTTAATGGTGTGTTTTTCTATTAGTAATTTAATTGGGTTTTATTTGTTTTTTGAGAGAGTTTTATTCCCTATTATTATGCTTATTATAGGTTGAGGGTCCCAACCTGAGCGGCTTCAAGCAGGTCTTTATATGTTATTTTATACTGTGGGTGGATCATTGCCTTTATTGGTTTTTTTATTATTTAATATAGAGAGTTTAAGATTTATTTATAATTATTGGATAGAAGGGAAGGAAAGATATATTTGGTTAGTGGCTGGAGTTGTGGGGTTTTTTATTAAGATGCCTATGTTTATTGTACATGTGTGGCTTCCGAAGGCTCATGTTGAGGCTCCAGTAGCTGGGTCTATGGTTTTAGCTGGGGTGTTATTAAAGTTGGGAGTGTATGGGTTATTTCGGGTTAAAAGTTTAATTGAAGGGGTGATAATTAGGAGAAGATATTGAGTTGTTAGAGTAATTTTGGTTGGGGGGTTAATTGTAAGAATGATTTGTTTTTGTCAAGTGGATTTAAAGGCTTTAATTGCATATTCATCTGTTTGTCATATAGGTTTATCTTTAGGAGGTATTTTTAGAGGCTGTGGATGGGGTTGTTATGGGAATATGATGATGGTATTGGGGCATGGTCTTTGTTCTTCAGGGTTATTTTGTTTAGCTAATTTTTATTATGAACGATTTTTTACTCGGAGTATACTTTTATTGAAAGGGGTGGGGTGTATATTTCCTTTTTTAATGGTATGGTGATTCCTTTTTAGTGTTTCAAATATGGCGGCCCCTCCCACAATAAATCTGGGAGGGGAGGTGTTTTTAATAGGAAGTTTGATAAAATGAAGATTAATAGTTTTACTTCCGTTAGGTTTGATTTCATTTTTTAGAGCTGTTTACTCATTGTATATATTTAGTTATCTCCATCATGGGGTGGGGTGATTTAATTATGGAGTTTATAGAGTTTCTACACGTGAATTGCTATTAATATGTTTACATTTGACTCCCTTGGTTTATTGGGTTTTAAAAATAGAAATTTTTTCACAATGGATTTACTTAATTAGTTTATTCAAAATTTTAAAGTGTGGATTTAAAGAAGTTTTTCATTAAGTAATTTTTTTTTATTGAGGGTTTTTTCTTTTAATTTTAAGAGGTTTAGGGTTATGAGTTGGGCTTTGGATGATTTCTGTTATAAGGGTTGTTATTTTTGAATATTACTTATTGACTTTGGGAAACTGGGAAATTAAGGTCTTTTTTTTAATAGACTGGATCAGAATGATATTTGTTGGAGTGGTTTTATTTATTTCTAGTATAGTAATTATATACAGAAATGATTATATGGGCTTAGAGAGACGGAAGGACTATTTTTGTTATGGTGTTTTATTGTTTGTTGGTTCTATAATTATAATAATTATTAGCCCAAATTTATTAATAATTTTGTTGGGGTGGGATGGGTTAGGTCTTGTTTCTTATTGTTTAGTTATTTATTACCAAAATTATAAGTCGGATAGAGCTGGGATGGTGACTGTTCTTTCAAATCGAGTGGGTGATGTGATAATTTTACTGAGTGTGGCTATATTAGTAAATATAGGGACTTTTGATTTTTATGTTTATAATAATGTGTTGATACTTGCTGGGTTTATGATTCTTGTTGCGGGGATGACTAAAAGAGCTCAGATTCCATTTTCTGCGTGGCTTCCAGCAGCTATAGCTGCCCCGACTCCGGTTTCATCATTAGTTCATTCTTCAACTCTTGTTACGGCTGGAGTTTATCTTTTAATTCGATTTGAAATATTATTTCAAATTAGCTATTTTTCAAAGGTGTTGATATATTTCTCTTTAATAACTATAATTATATCCGGAGTCGGAGCAATTATAGAAATGGATTTAAAGAAAATTATTGCTTTGTCAACTTTAAGCCAGTTAGGGTTAATAATGTTAATTTTATCAATGGGGGAACCTGAATTAGCTTTTTTTCATTTACTAACTCATGCAGTTTTTAAGGCTATATTATTTTTATGTGCAGGGTTTATAATTCATTCAAGATTATTGAATCAAGATATTCGATTTATAGGGGGATTTTTTAAGACTAATCCTTTAATAGGAATTTCTTTTGGTTTAGCTAATATATCTTTGTTTGGAATCCCCTTTTTAAGAGGGTTTTTTTCAAAGGATTTAATCCTTGAGTATATTTATATAGAGGAGAGAAATTTATTAATTATTGTGTTAGTTGTTGTCGCAACTTTTAGAACTTGTTTTTATTCCTTGCGTGTAATGTACTATTCTATATTAAGGGGGGTATTTAAACTTACTAATTTCAATTATTGCTGATCAATTTGGATGGAGATTCCTATTTTTGTTATAGGTTTTGTTGTGGTATGTTTTGGGTCTAGTTTGAGTTGGGTTATAATGTTAGACTGGGATGGGAATAGAGTTTTAAATTTTGATGTAAAAATTGTTAATATTGTAATTATCATAGTAGGTTTATGGGGGTTTTGAGTTTTTATTTCTGGGTCTATTTTAATTATGGATACTAAGGTTAGTAATTTTTTAGGTAGAATGTGGTTTTTATCTTTTTTGACAAGTGATGTTTTTTTAAAGAGAGTAAATTTAGGCCAATATTTTTTGAAAAATGACATAAGATGATTAGAGGAATTTGGTCCCCAAGGAGCTTATAGGGTTAATTTAATTATAGGGGGTTTTGCTCAGTGGGTTCAATTAAGAAGATTTAAGGACTATTTATTTTTTATAATAGTAATTTTAATTTGTTTGTATTATCTTTGTAGTTTAATGGAAAAATATAACATTGAAAATGTTAAGATAGATTTTCGAGGATATATTTTTAGCTGAGCATCTTAACAATGAAAATGTTATGTGTTGTTGTACACTATAAAAATAAAGACCAAATGGTGACCATTATGTAAAGGTTAGCAGCCTTTTGGGTGGTCTTAATAGGGGATTTCAATATATTCATTAACAGTGAATAGCCTCTTTTTGGCTTCTATTAAGTAAGAAAGGGGTCTCCTAGGATCAGGTCGAAACTGATTGCAAATATATCGCTTCATTCTTAGAATAGGCGAAGGCTATTTCTAATTGCAGGTTAGATTTTATATCATTAAATACTATTCTTATTTTAATCACTCAATTATACCGTTTTTTCATTCATAAATTAAACCAACAAAAATTAAGAATAGAATTGCTATTAAGTTTGAAACTAAGGGGGTTTCAAGAGTCTCGGAAAGTAAAGGAAGAGGTAGGATGATTACAATCTCAATATCAAAAATTAGAAAAATAATTGAAATTATGAAGAATCGAAGGGAAAATGAACACCGAGAGAGAGAAAAGGGGTCAAATCCGCATTCAAAGGGGGAGTTTTTTTCTTTTGAAAAGATTTTTTTTTTTTTGACTATATTTCCTATGAAAAAGATGGTTATTGAAATAATTAATGAGGTATACAAGTATTTAATTGTTTTATTAAACAAAACTTTCTAATTGGAAATTAGATGTACTTTTTATACTAATAAAACAAAATGTTCATCAATACACGAAAGTGTATAAGAATAGTCAGACCACATCTACGAAATGTCAGTATCAAGCAGCGGCTTCAAAGCCGAAGTGGTGTTTATTTGAAATTTGACTTTGTGTAATTCGATAAAGTATAACTGACAAGAAGGTTGTTCCAATAAGAACGTGTAATCCATGAAACCCAGTGGATATAAAGAAGGTTGAGCCATAAATTGAGTCTGAGATTGAAAAGGGGGCTTGTCAGTATTCTCACATTTGAAGTGAAGTGAATAAGCAACCCAATATAATAGTTAAGGATAAGGAGATTACTGTTTCATTATAATTTATATTTAAAATTCTGTGATGACATCAGGTTACTGAAATTCCGGAACTTAGAAGAATTATTGTATTTAAAAGGGGGATTCTAAATGGATTAAAGGGGGTTACTCCTATTGGGGGTCATGCAGACCCAATTTCAATGTTTGGGGATAAGCTACTATGAAAGAAGGCTCAGAAGAAAGATGTAAAGAATAGAACTTCTGATAAAATAAATAGTAGTATACCTCATTTTATATTATTAATAACAATTAGAGTATGATGCCCTTGAAGGGATGCTTCTCGTGAGATATCTCGTCATCATTGAATTATTGTTAAGATTGTGAGGGTTAGAGCGACTAGTAAAATGTCAAAATTAAATGAATATATTACATTAATTATTCCTACTATAAAAGTGAATGCGGCAATTGATCCTGTTAAAGGCCATGGTCTTTTATCAACTATGTGGAAAGGATGGAATGTCATTAGTTTAATTCATTTAAGTAGAGGGAGGTTAAGGTGACAAAAACATATCTTTGGATAAGAGCAACTGCTGTTTCAAGAGTTAGAAGGGTTATTAGGGGAGGCATAATAATAATACCAAGAGAGGGTATAAATTGAAGGAGATTTCTTAATAAACATAAAAGAAGATGACCTGAAATTATATTAGCTGTTAGTCGGACAGCTAACGTTAAAGGGCGGATTAAATTACTAATTGTTTCGATACAAACTATGAATACAGAAAGAAAAAGAGGTGTTCCATTAGGAACAAGGTGGGCAAATATATAATTTATTTGATTGGTTCATCCGTATAGTATAAAGGACATTCAAAGGGGGAGAGCTAATGTTGATGTTAAGTTGATGTGACTTGTGGGGGTGAAAATGTAAGGAAATAAACCTAAGAAGTTACAGCTGAGAATAAATCAGAAGATAGTAATAAAGATTATTAGAAATTTTATTTTTCTTTTCGAAAAAATAGTTTTTAATTCTGTTAATAAATATGAAGAGAGGGTGATCCAAATATAGTGAATTCGTGAAGGGGTGGACCAAAATAAAGTAGGGATTAATGTGCATGAAATTAGAGCTGAGATTCAGTTTAAGGATATTGATGAAGAAGTTGAGGGGTCGAAGATGGAGAATAAATTTATTATCATTTTCAATTTTTTCCTAAAAATATTTTAATAATTTGATTTTTTTTAAATGAGTATTTAAGAGGGATGAAGTATAAAAATATAAAAATGATTGAGATATTAATAAGGAAAAATATAAGTAAAATGCTTCAATTTATAGGATAAAGTTGTGGGATTGGGAAACACCTAAGTATCTTAAGAATGACATTCTTATATTTTGAATTTAACTAGTTTCTCCATTGAAAGTAGGTATTACTATAAAATGGTTTAAGAGACCAGTGCTTTCATTTCAGCCATTCAATGAAAAAGTTTTAATCCAGGCTAAGAAGTTTTCTAAGGATGTTACCTCTATGGAAATAGGTATGAAACTGTGATTAGCACCACAGATTTCTGAGCATTGGCCGAAGAAAATTCCAGGTCGATTTATAGTGGTTGAGATTTGGTTAAGTCGGCCTGGTACTGCATCTATTTTTACACCAATGGAGGGGATAGTCCAGGAATGAATAACGTCTGCGGATGAAACTAGGATTCGGGTGTTTGTGTTAAAAGGAATTACAATTCGGTTATCAACATCTAAAAGACGAAATGTTTCTAGTGTTATGTCCTGGGGAGGAATTATAAAGGAGTCCATTTCGATGTTAAAATCTGGGTACTCATAGGATCAGTACCATTGGTGTCCAATGGCTTTTAGAGAAATAGAAGGGTAAAAAGATTCTTCTATTAGATATAGTAAACGTAGAGAGGGTAGGGCAATTGTTACTAAAATAATTGCAGGCATAATAGTCCACAAAGTTTCAATTTCTTGTCCTTCTATTAAGAAACGAGATGTTACGGTATTGTATGTAATGTTAAAGATTATGTATAGTGTAATTACAATAATTAGTGTAAGGATGGTTATTGAGTGATCATGAAAGAAAATTAGTTGTTCTATAATTGGGGAGTTGGCATTAGGGAAGGTTAAGTTGGCTCATGTTATCATTTGTTATTTAATTAAAATATTTGTTTGGTTAAATGTGTGTTCGGCAGGGGGGAAATTTATTTGTCATTCGATGGAAGAGTTAACGAATTGTACATTGATTACATATCGCTTCATGAGTATAGATTCTCATAAAATAAAGATAAATATGATCACGCTGATAGCTGATAAAATTGAACCTAAAGTGGAGATAACATTTCATTTAGTGAAAAAGTCTGGGTAGTCAGAGTAACGACGAGGTATTCCTCTTAACCCCAGGAAATGTTGAGGAAAAAAGGTTAAGTTTACTCCGATGAATATAATTATGAAATGAATTTTTAACAAAATTGAATTAAAAGAGAAACCGAAGAATATTGGGAATCAGTGAGTGATTCCTGCTAAGATAGCGAAGACTGCACCTATAGAGAGAACATAATGGAAATGAGCAACAACATAATATGTGTCGTGGAGAATGATGTCGATGGAGGAATTAGCTAGAATGATTCCAGTTAATCCCCCCACTGTAAATAGGAAGACAAAGCCTAGGCTCCATAGAAGAGGGGTGTCATATTGAATATGGACTCCATGTAATGTAGCTAGTCATCTAAAGATTTTGATACCAGTGGGGACTGCGATAATTATTGTTGCTGCTGTGAAGTAAGCCCGGGTGTCAACATCTATTCCAACAGTAAATATGTGGTGAGCTCATACAATAAATCCTAAAAGGCCGATTGCTATCATAGCGTAAATTATCCCTAGAGTCCCAAAGGGTTCTTTTTTTCCTGTTTGGAAACAAATGACATGGGAGATTAACCCGAATCCGGGTAGAATTAAAATATAAACCTCTGGATGGCCAAAAAATCAAAATAGATGTTGGTATAAAATCGGGTCTCCTCCCCCTGCTGGGTCAAAGAAAGAAGTGTTAAAGTTTCGATCTGTTAAAAGTATTGTGATTGCTCCTGCAAGGACTGGAAGGGATAAGAGTAGTAAAATTGTTGTGATTAAAACTGATCAAATAAAGAGGGGTATTCGTTCGAGTGATATTCCTTGTTGACGTATATTTATGATGGTGGTAATAAAATTGATGGAACCTAAAATAGAAGAAATACCAGCTAAGTGAAGGCTAAAAATAGTTAAATCAACTGATATGCCAGAATGGGAAATGTTAGAGGCTAGAGGAGGGTAAACAGTTCATCCTGTACCTGCACCATTTTCTACTATAGCTGAAGTTAAAAGGAGTATTAGTGATGGTGGAAGCAGTCAGAAGCTTATATTGTTTATTCGTGGAAATGCTATATCTGGGGCTCCTAATATAATGGGGGTTAATCAGTTCCCAAAACCTCCAATTATGATAGGTATAACTATAAAGAAGATTATAATGAATGCGTGAGCAGTTACAATTACGTTATAGAGTTGGTCATCTCCAATAAGGGAGCCAGGTTGACCTAATTCAGCTCGAATTAGGATTCTTAGGGATATCCCAATTATTATTGATCAAGCTCCAAAGATTAGATATATAGTTCCAATGTCTTTATGATTTGTTGAGAAGAGTCATCGCGGTAAAGTGGCTGATTAGAGGTGATAAATTGTAAATTTATTTATAAGTGTAGAACTTTTTTACTGGTCTTATATTTTAAGGAAAATATTAAATTGCAAGTTTAAAGATGTTTGGCTAAGACTTAATAAAGATTAATTTATGCTTTGAAGGCATATAGTTTTTTTAACTTAAAGGCTTAAATAAGTGGAATTATTAAAAAGATTATTGATGATTGAAAAGTTAGTATTATTATCAAGGGGGAATTTAAAGAGAGGGTGTTTTTATTTGTGGAGTAAAGTTTTAGCACCAAAGGGTATAAAATTCGAGTGTAGAAATAGAGATTGATTAATGAGGATAAGATGAGAGGGGTTAATAAAATTAGGGCGTGGATTATTAATACCTTTATGGTTATTCATTTTATGAAAAATCCTAAAAAAGGGGGCATGCCCCCTAAAGAGAGGAAAGAGATAATTAAGGATATGTTGTATATATTGAAAGAGTTTGGGTTTACTTGATTGATAAAGTTGATTGATGTTATTGAGATAAAAATAAGGATTGATCCGATAAGACTTATATATACAATAAGATAAATTAACCAAAGGTTTCTTTCAGTGTAAATTAAACTTAGTATTCAACTTAAATGAGCGATGGAAGAAAAGGCTAAGATCTTTCGGACTGAAAATTGAGAAAATCCCCCTAGAGATCCAATGGTAGCAGATAACAGAATAAAAATAGGAAGGGTATTAGCATTTATGAATGTTAAGATATGAAGGGGGATGAATTTTTGAATAGTGGTAAGAATAAAAAATGTTGTGAAGGATAATCCTTCACTAATTTGGGGGAATCAGAAATGGAATGGAGCGGTCCCTAGTTTAATTAATATGGATGAAGTTATTAAAAATGTTAATTTTTTTAGGAAGATTCAGTTAAGTAAAAAAAAAGAAATTGAGAAAATAAAAATGGAGGAAGCTAATGCTTGGACAATAAAATATAAAGTTAACCCTTCTGTTGAAATTATATTTTTATAATTTATAAGAGGAATAAAGCTTATTATATTAATTTCTAAACATAATCATAGGGCTATTAAGGAGGATGAGGAAAGAGCTATTAAGATGGTAATAATTAATAACCATAGAAATAAAAATTTTGAAATATTTATTAATAAAGGAATAGATCATATTTGGGGTATGAACCCACTAGCTTAGATTAGCTTACTTTATA